TTTTTCTACATGTTAGTATAATTTCTTTGATACTTCCAAGGGGGTTTCCGCATATTTTGCTTGGGCTTAATCTTTTCTAATTATACTAGAAATCGTATAAGAACTTGTTATAATTGGATTTATTGGATTGTTTCATCAACGGTGTTGGGTCAGAATAACTTTTTGACTCTGCGCCAGTAATTCCCCTATTATTTATTAGTGAACAATAATTGAATAATTCCTTCATAGAGATAGAGGACATAATTCACATGGATATAGTAAATCTCGCTTGGGCTGCTTTAATGGTAGTCTTTACGTTTTCCCTTTCACTAGTAGTATGGGGAAGGAGTGGACTCTAGAAGTACTACTAATTGAGTTTAGGAACTAAACAGTATCACTTTTTTTTATAGATCGTTCGGCAAAGTTTTTTTTTATTTAAAATTTCACTATTTCAATTTAAAATTTTATTTTTAAATTGAAATAGAAATGAAAAATATCTTCATTTCGAAATTCTCTTGGATTTTAGTTGAGTAATGTATTCTATGAATAATAAATATATATGAAGAATACTCTTTCAATCAAAGAAATATTTCAATTATTTCCGTGTTCGTATTTTGAAAGTAAAAAAAGTAAAAGGAATACAAATGGTAGGAAATTTATTCCAATTGAATTCTTCATAAATTTTCTATTTCGATGAACTGACTCTTACCAAAGTTAGATATGGACCATGAGGAAGAACGTAACTTTTTTTTATTTTGTTTACCTCTTTACTGTTCAAAGATCAAAGAGAAAAAAATTCGGTTATTCCATTACGTGGATACACATTGGGAAACAACATAGTAGTTGTCCAACGAGATACTGCACATCCTAAAATATTGTCTTGGGCGAGTCACATATTGCGCCGCTTGTTTTAGTTTTACTATTTTAGAAATTTTATTTATGTTTTGCTTGTTTTATTGAACCCATATCATGGTTCAAACGTTAAAAGTCGACGAGTTTTACTAATCCTTTTCGAAATACGAAGAAGTTCCCATGGATCATTTGTCAACTCCTCAATCAATGACTTCTTCGTCGGGAATGCTAACTAAAAGATTATTTTATTATACCCATCGAAGAAGTCATTGATTCTTTCGATCGGGATTCATATTGAAAATAATCAGAAATCTAGGAATTCTAATCGTAAAAGTAGCTTTCGATTATTTCAAATTAATTTAATTGAAATCAACACAAATTAAATACAAATAGATAAAGCAAAGAAATAGAATTGGGATACTATATAATATACATTATCACTATATATATATTATATATACGTAATTAAATCGATTTCTATATATATAGAAAAGGAATATGACGATACTATTGTCGATTGATCTATATTAATCTATATTAAATTAACCCGCATTACAATACAACTTTATACACTACAATAACAATACTAGATAGTATGGTAGAAAGAAATATCTGAATCTTTCTACCATACTATTGTATCTCATAGAATACGACTGATTCTAGTCTGCCCATTTCATTTAAGACGCGAAATTTTTATCCTTTTCTTCTCTGCAATTATTGATAAGAAATAAAAAATCAAGTTTAATTCAAATTAATCACCTTGGCTGACTGTTTTTACGTATATTATAAGTAAAAAAGCAGTAGGAACTAGAATAAACAGTGCAGTAGCAATAAATGCGAGAATATTTACTTCCATAATCTCATTGTTTAATTTTTCTTTAATTCGCAATAACTCGGGAGTTAATCCCATAGAGATAATAAATCTTTCGCCTGTAAATTCAATGGGATGCATTACATCTCGATGATATCGAATCGGATCAATATCATGAATAACAATATCGGAGCTATCAAATCGATTCATCGTCAAGAATTGAATAGTATAACATAGGACGATCTTTTATCCATACTGAACTCAAAATTTGATTCCCGATACAATCAATAATTCCTTTATTTATTTATCATTCTTTTCCATTCTTTCTTTTCTATAACCTACCGCCCTCTTTGTACAATCATCTGATGAAGTATCATCTAACCGCCTTTCCACTTACCATTGGTTCGAAACAAACCCCAACAAACAATAGAAGCTCAATGAAAAAAAAGGAAGGAGCTAAGTTATAAACTCCTTTTTTAATGATCCAATCTTCTTGGAAAACAAAAGAAGTATGATAAAGACGAGTACAAATTCCGGTATAAAAAAATCGAATATTCCATCAAATTAACTATTTTTTTATATATTTATATATAAATTTAAAAAGTTTGTTCTTTCAAGGAAAAACCCTTATAAAAAAAAAAAAATTCATTACCTCGCTAATAAAAAAGTGATCCTTGTTTGATCTTTATTTTTTGAATATCCTCTTTCATTGGATTAGTAATGGGACGCATATATCAAAAGCTCAATGCGAAATTTGAATGAGATAGATTATTTCAAATTAGTAAAATTTGAAATTGAGGTTACACAAAATAGGGCCCGAAAAGGATATACTTTTATTTTACTCTTAAAAAAAAAGTATTCTATACTATTCTATACACAGTAACTATGTTCAATTTTTTTTATATTGTACAAATTCCATTTATGTATGTACTCCCGGGAAACATACAATACTCTACTCTATTTCATATTTCACAGATCGGGAGTAATTGAAAAAGCCAGACCCAGTACAGTACGGTATCCCGTGGAATCCTGAATCTGATGCTAATAATATAATAATTGTACTAATCCACATATGCCTCTCTCCCATCAATCGAATCGGTACTAGTCGAAGAAATGGAAATTCCCCATTTGGTTGATGATAAATGTGAAACGAAAAAGAAAAAAAGAAGAGGGATCACTGTTGGGAATGAAATTATGTTATTTGGACTTCTTTTCACAAAAAATAGAGAGATGAATTGATATAGTTTTTTATTGGATTTGGATTCGTCGGGACTGACGGGGCTCGAACCCGCAGCTTCCGCCTTGACAGGGCGGTGCTCTGACCAATTGAACTACAATCCCAAGTAAATACCATAATAAAATAAAGTATACATATTTTTATGATTTCATTCTAACCCTTTCAATTTCGATTAGAAAGGGCGTGTTGTAACAGAGCTGCGAGTGTGATATATCGATACCCATATGTATATGTACTTTAGTGAGAGCAGCCGGTATTACTAGTAATCCTTTCGTTATTGCCAAATCAATTGGATAATCACTCGTTCAATCAAAAAATTTTTTTTTTATTTACTCTTTTCCTTAAACTTTCCTTTATAGTTACGGATCCTGATATGAATCTAGATCTTTAGCAAGATCAGAATTTCTTGTAAAAAGAGAGTAAATAAATAGATATATCATAAAATGGATTTCTTCCGTATTGGGATTGGGGGATCGGGCATTTCTGGAGAGCAACAAATGGGTTATATTATATCATTTCATGGCGGATCGGCAAATTATTGGGCCGAGCTGGATTTGAACCAGCGTAGACATATTGCCAACGAATTTACAGTCCGTCCCCATTAACCGCTCGGGCATCGACCCAGGAAGAATCAATTCCAGGCTTATTGATAATCCACGATCAACTTCCTTTCGTAGTACCCTACCCCCAGGGGAAGTCGAATCCCCGCTGCCTCCTTGAAAGAGAGATGTCCTGAACCGCTAGACGATGGGGGCAGACTTGCACGACCGCCATCATACTATGTTCATAGTATGAATAGTTTTTTAAAATTGTCAATATAATGGAATGGTATGACTCGATACGAAGGATCTTTCCGTCTTTCACGATTCTTTCTATACAATTTTTTTCGATAAAAGTTTGGTTCAAAGGCCACGCCGAATCTCTTTATCCGAATCTCTTTATCAATGATTCAATGAAATATCTTGGATCTATGTTAAATTAGTGGATACATGTATCACTCAAATGAATTTAGTTATGATGTCAATTAGGATAGTCTTGAAACAATTCATTGTATTGATATTTATCAAATCCAATATCAATAAACCGTTTTATTTTACCTATATTATATACTCTATATTAAATTATATTAAATTATTTAATTTACTTTTACTGGATAAAGAAAATTTTTCATTCCTGAATGAACCCTTATACTTATTATAAGATATATCTATGTACATCTATTATAATAAGTATATATACTAAACTCATAGTGTCTTTATTCAGGAATTGGATCAAACAAGCCCTTTTAACTCAGTGGTAGAGTAACGCCATGGTAAGGCGTAAGTCATCGGTTCAAATCCGATAAGGGGCTTTGATTTTTTCATAAATCATAAAACTCCGGCAGTAGTATTTATATTTGAAGTGCGAATAAAGATATTGTTGATCTTTGTAATAAAGTAATAAAAAAAAAGTAACAAACCGTATAATTTAATATTTTAATATATAATCAAAATTATAACATTATAATTAATTATAGTATGGTTATAAATTTGCTATTTTAATAAATTAAATATATTATTAAATAAAAAATATATTTATATTATTAAATTATATTATTAAATAAAATAAAAAATATATATTAAATATATTATATTAAATTTATAAATATTATATTAAATATTATAATAAATTAAATATTATAATAAATGTAAGGATAAGTCGTCTCGTTAAATCTTCAAATATTACTATTCCTTTCCTATTTTCCATTATTCCAATTAAATCGATTAGAAATCAACAAAATAAAAAGTAAGTGGACCTAACCCATTGCATCATAATTATATCCACTATTCTGATATTAAAATTCGATAGAGATGAAATTGGATCTTTTTTTTCTTTGGACTACGCGGGAATCTGTCGATATATCCGATTTAATCTTCTTGTTCCTAGACGTTCTATAGGAATAAATTAGGAATGAATAAATTACTATTCCCTTCCTTTACCGGGAAACATTTATTCCAAGTCACAACATACGAGCCATTTTAAATATCTTTCTTTGATTCCAATTCCAGAACACAAGATCCGTTTTATTAGTTATATCTTATATATCTATTTATATATCTAGCAAATCGATATTTCATGTAC